CTGCCAGTTCGCTAAGTAGACTCACTCTCCCGAGGGGCAACAAAGGCTGGAACTATTCCTGCCAAAAACAAGGGACCTACTTCTCATCCTAGGAGTTAGCAGGTATGATGGAGTCCCCTCTCTGTCTGTCTCTCCGAGTTTCTACTACTAAGTAGCACTTCTGCTATTCAATCATAGAATCGATTCCGATCAAGCTGAAAGATGAAAGAGAAAAGCCCTATTTTATTAGTAAGCTAGCGCCCTGCAATCAAAAAACAGCGCTAACGAGCAAGAAAAGGCCCCTTACTATAGTATAGATAGGCTAAGGTTTGGCTCGACCAAAACAAGCAACGGACTGAGCGCGCTAGCTAGAAAGCCGTTGCGCTAACGCGCATCCGTTTTCTTGCTGGGAGAGGAACGAACTTTCTCAAAGTCAAGTTTCTCGCTTGTTAGTCAAGCTTTGAAGCCCCTACTTTATGGATTGTTGGGATATTCGAAGAAGCGCAGGTTTGGAACCCTATACAAGGGGCTTTTCCCCAACCTATATATACAAGGTGCTGGTCTCGATCTCGCTTGGCGGTGCCCCTCTCGATGATTGTGGACTCAACATTGATTTCGTGCTTGAGTTGGAGGGCCCTCCCTCCATCCATCGAGTCAAGTAATTCGCTATCGGAAATTTTGCCGCCGCGTATCTCATGCCATGCTTCTTGTTTCTCCGAATCGGTTCCTAGTGTCAGTCAATCAAGATTCGCCATCAAGAGAGGGAAGAGCCTTGACTTTCGGTTAGGCCGGTCTCGTCATTCACGCAATTCCCCCGTCCATCGATCGATCACGCGAGCATCCAGTCAGCACATAGCGAACGAAAAAAGCGTTCATCCTGGATTCTCTTCCTCAATAAAAATGTCTATCAATTGATACCTATTCATTCGGTCAAAGTCTCCACGGCGTTTTCACGCCCCTCTACTGAGAGGTGCACCATGTTGATAGGAATCGGCAAAGACCTTCTTGTACACGTCCGGCAGCATTCATGGCAATCATCACTAGTTTCTCCCGAGGGCATGGTATGTATGGCTTTGTTCTTGGTGTTGTTTAATAGATGTCGAGTGCCGCTTTTCCCCGTCCGAGAATCTCCATCTGCTCTAAGTGGGCGAGCTAGAATCCTTATGTCAGGTTGGTTGTTCAAAAGACATTTATTTTCTCTTTACCCTTTGCATCTTCATCTTTTCGAAAGCCTAGACCCATTCTTCTGGATCTTTATTAGTCCTAGGTGCAAAGCCTCTTCCATTCAATAAAGACCTCTTTCTTTCTCCTCCATTTCTCATTTTGTTGATTGAAAGAGGATAAGCGCTATCCATTGAGTAAAGGGAGGGTTTGCTACACTACAGTGATTCGGGCGGTTGGTGGCCCCTTCGAGAGTTGCGGGTCCTTGCCGCTGCATGAGTGGTAGCTCACGCTCAAAACTCCTCCGACACGAGTCCTAGTCGTTGCGCTGCGGTCCGTTTCCCGGCTTCGCTTGCGCGATTTTTTGCACTTCTTTATTTATTGGTTTCATCCATCCCCGACCCTAATGAATCGAGTATGTATGAAGGGGTCAGTCAGTCAAGCGGTTCGGGTTCTCGGTCGGTTCCCGTTCGCCTGCCCCCCTCATAGTCCATTAGTGGGTAGGGTGGTCAACTTAGAGGGCGCCCGCCTCCTCTTCAGACGTGTCTTCGACAACCTGGCGGTTGTTCGGTCTCCGCTTTTGGAGGCGGGAGTGCTTGGTCGCTGGGGTTTCCTTTTCCTCAACCAATTCGGTTGTGTCAGCCCTGAGATTGGTTGGTCTAACATTTATGAGCTGGCTGGACAAAGATGGATGGAAGGTAAGATAGATTTGAGTTCAAGTGGCACAGGACCTTCGATCGACCATGGGGCGTATTCTACCCTTACCGAATTCATTCTATTGAAGCGTAACGTAAAAAGCTCCTTCTCATGTTGCATTTCTTTGGTTTGGAAGTTCCAGAATGTTGTCTGTGGATTTCTAACAAAGGAAAGCCCCCCCCTTTTCTTTATGCCATTTGATTAATGAAAGTTCCGTGCTGCTCGCCACTCCCCGAGGCCAAGGACGGGGTCGAACCGTCATTCCAGGATTTGCAGTCCGATACATTTCCATTATGTTACCTAGCCAAACCCGCCACCTCATGTGCCAAAGTCAAACGGTTGTTCTTCCTTCCCCGCTCCCTCTTTTTCTACCTATGCGGTGGCGGGCGGAGCACTCTATATGACCGGCGGCGGGTTACCAGAGAAGAGGGGACAACTTCTTTCTCCCTTGCCTTGCTCCATTTTCCTTTTCTGATTGAAAGTAGCAAGCCACTCCACTACTGGTACAGAGGCCAGAAGGTTGCTTCCTCCATATGTTCGGGCAAAGAACATCTAGAAGCTAGCTTTTGTCTTGTAAGCAACCATGCCTATATAATAGAATAGAATTTTGCTTACCAAAGCAAAGTGGTCTTACTAAAAAAAAGTCAATAAGCAACCAGTTCCGTTCCAAGTGACATGGCTTTTCACTATTCCTTATTCCTTTCCAGAGAAGGTTGCTCATCCAGCCCAGCGGATCCATTGTTTATGCGGCAGTGCGATGCAGCTGAAAAACGGAAGCCCTTAGGTATAGGTTGGGGAAAACTCCAAACAAAACAAAAAAGGGCCTTATTCTTCCTTATATTAAATATAAGTTTTAGAAAGGGGCACCCCTACCCCCTAAATTACAAGCTAGCGCGCAACGGCTTTTCAGCCGTTGTTGCTTGCTGCTTTTTGCAGGCTCGAAAATCTCTCTTTCGCCTCTCCTCCCTGTCTCCATTCTGGTTGATTCGCTTCTTCCTTCGCGCAAGCGCTTGGTTCGCCCCTTTTGTGTTGCATTTTTTTTTTTGTGATCCTCCGCTTCAGTTTGCGTTTTTCGGATAGCCGGGATCCGACGTTGATTTCCGATTTATTTATTTAAATGTCAGCTCCAGGTTTTGGGCGGCCCATCTGGTTAGTTCAGCTATCACTGCTGGAAGCCCCTGCGGTTGTTCGGCTGCGTACTCCCCGTTCGCGTATCTCACACTCCCAAAGCATCTTTTTTTCATATTTCATTTTTCTTTCTACCCATAGCATAGGTCGGCTTCGTGCAGATAGATGTTTGCCGGGGGAGATTGGTGCTCCTGAGGTATGCCCTTCCGGTGGGTTGTTATATTCTCTGTCTATTCCATCCAGTGCCCGCACTGCGTCAGAAAATCTTCGTCTTCGATCTCTCTTCGCAACGCAATAAAGAAGTCTAACAGTTTCTCTCGGCATCTGTCTTTTAAGTCATTGATCTCATATCTATAAGCAGGGGGGTCTGCGTTCACTATTAAGCCTACGCCCGTCCATTCCTTTCAAGCTTGATCCCGCCCTTAGACTCGTTACGCTGTTCGACTGAACTCGTTGGCTCCGCGCTCTATTCGGTCGGAACCCGGTTTGAGAACCTTCTCTCATAGATTCCCTTCACCAAGTCATCGCCAGCAATCAGCTCTTATCCCTTGGTGTGGTGTCAAAGGGCGAGTTCCTTTCTTGTCTTGCCCAAAAACTTTCTTTATTCTCATTGGAGAAAGACTCTCCCGCGGCAAGGTTTTACACATAGGGCCAGCTGCTTTCTTTATCTCGCTTGCCGTTAGTCCGTCTAGCGCCTTTCTTTCGGTTGGGGTCCGTCCCGGGGCTTAGACCGCTTGGGTTATTTTTTTGAGTCTCGAAGGCAGTCAACGTGTCAGCCATTCCTCTCCCATTAGACTTGTAAATCCTTTGCTCTTTTTCCTTCTCTCTTCCAGTTCTCTCCCTCTACTTTATTTGACAGGGGCGGAGAATACCACTCTATCAATAACAAGAATACAGTAGCAATTCAGTTTCAAATGGTTTGAGCTTGGAAGCAACCTACTATCTATCGATAGGCGAAAACAGACTGCTATTGGCTGCTTTGCCTATCGATTCTATTATGGCCGGCTTGGAGACATCAGAGGAAGACCATCATTTCTATCCGGGTACGATCATAGCTTCATTCATTCGTTGAACCTTGGGGATAACCATTAGCATTGAGGTCAATCACCACACCACCTCTATCATACATACGACATTACATGACGCGAGAGTGCATGGTCAACACACACCTACCTAAAGCGCCTACGTTCCGCTTGCAGCCAATACAACCACAACCTAACTTGCACGAGATTCAACAACCGAAACTACTGGTAGTCCCGAGGGGACGGCATCCTCCTATAAGAGTTAGCAGTACTGAACAAGCGAGTCATCGGTCGGGGGAAAGAAAAGGACCGCCTTTAAAAAGAAAAAAAAAAGGACATCGCTCTAATCCTTGAGAACTTCCTTGATGATTTAGCAATTGAGAGACGGTTGCGACAAGTAAGAAAGTGGGCCACCCGGGAACTGGAAGATCCAATTCCTTTTGGCTAATAATAGTTTTTGAAATAACAAAACTCTAACTGGGCAGACCCTTAATCACTTCTAGTGGACTATGCATAGGACTACCCACGGAGCGGTGAAAAGACATAATGTATTCCTATTGATTCTAAGGGAGAACGAAGGACGGAGTGGAGGATGGAGGCGGATCGGTTGGAACGCGGGCTAGCCGGCCGGGAGGTTCGATTCCTCCCCGATTCCTATTTACTCGATCCATTGTTCGTGCAATCTTAAGGTTCATAGTCCTTAAGCTCTTATTACTTTGGTTGACAGTGGCTTATGAAAGTGGTACCCCTTTCTTTACTTTAAACAGCGGTTTACACAGGTTGAATGATACAAGCAGGAAGCAAACAACAGGAAGAACCAGAGCGGGTGTAGATGCTCGTGAAGGAACAGGAGCTGAAGCAACAGGAATTGGTCAACGAGTAGGAAGACTTGGAAATTCTTTGGAAAAAAGGTGGCTAACACTAATATGCCTATAAACTACTATGGTGGTCATCATCGCTATGGCATGCACTGTGGCATGTTTTATGGTGCCTAGACTATGCTGCTGGCCAACTACAGATCGATAGTGAGATTCTGATGCTATGCAGTTAAGGATGCTCGTAATATAGATTATTATATTCGTTATCGGGAGTAAGATCCAGAATTTAGTGAAAGTAGGGATCCTAGTGCTAGTGATCGGGGTTCTGTCTTTCGTGATCGTTAGGAAGAGCCGGATGCTAGTGATCTATATTTTTATGTTTGGGATCGAAAGATTCTGATGTTCGTAAGCGAGACCCAGATCCTCCAGTAGCACCAGCAACAGCAAATAAGCTACCACCTGATCTTGACCCTGACAGAACGGAATTCAAAGTTGAAGAAAAGTAATGGTTGAAGAACCTCGTCTCACATCTCTTCCTGGCCAAGGTGGGAAAAGCACAACTCCGTCCAGTATCTTTCCCTGTTCCGATATAGCCTAATATCCCCACCCAGTAGAAGTGTGGATGGACCGGCGTGGATAGGGGAAAGCCTGTCCCACCATCATATAGTCCAATTCCTTTCCAGTGCCAGCATTCCTTTGTACGCATATCTAGGCGCAGTTCCAGTAGATGACCTTGTTTTTCCGGGACCAGAGCCTGTTGACTAAGTAGCAGATAGACCCTCGGAGGGGACGCCCGCAGCAGAGAGAGCAGGGGCAGGTTTTTAGTCCCAAGTAACAGATTGAGTAGCTTTTATAACCAGCATCTAAGTAACTTCCAGATCTATAGTAACCATCAGTGTTAGATCCTCTAGGTGCAGGGGAAGCAGAGGTGAAGGCATCTTCAATAGGAGCAGGAAAGGAAGAGGCACCAATTTCGGTGCTTGCTTCCCCGCCATCATCTCGCCCAAATAAGGATACATATCCAGTCCTAGAACCAACAGATCGAGTTTGAACAGCAGCATCAGTATGACCTTCATTGCATTTATTTAGTAAAGGGCCAAATTAGCCGGTTGCAAATCCACTGGATGACCCACATATGGACCGGGGACCGGAACAGTAGACTTTAGCACTCAATCTGTCTCTGTTGCTGCTTCCCCTATCAATGGTAACATTGATCAATCAATTACGGGCGGAACCTTCCTTTAAGTCTATCGAGTGCCTGACTTCGTCCCTCCAACCCGAGGGGAGGACCACCCAGCCACAAGAAGGAATGGAATTGAACTGATCGAGCCAAGTTAGTAGTCAACAATATAGTGAGCAACCCTTCCTAGAAAGTGTGCCGTGCTTTCAAGGAGTCGAGGAATCGGGTGGAAGTAAAAGGATGATCTCCAATTGGACTTGTCCACATCGGTTCTATGTGAATTTAAGTCAATTCTTTCTTCCCCAGGAATCAGGAGAAAGAACGAAAGGACTTTACTTAAAAAAGTCAGTCAATTTCGACTCAGTGGACTCTATATCTAGGCTAAGCATTGGATTGTCCTACAAGAACTACAATCACCACAAGTCGCCCTCTTGACTCAACTTCTGTCATCAGCACGGGATTCAAGGCTAGCCATTGCTATTCGACCATTTCAAATGTAAAGCCAAGGATGCAGCGGGGCTTCGATGGAAAAGAGGAAGTGCATAAGGGATCTTTTAGGAGAGTCTTGCATTAAGCTGCTTTTATCTCCTTCTATCATGGATTCGCCTTAGTGCTCTAAGTCCAACTCACTATAGGAAGGATTCCCTCTCCAATCGTGTCCTAAGCGATCTCCTCGCAAGGCAATAGCATAAAGGGTTCAATTCAAGAAGGGATGCCCAGACCTTAACTCACTAGATAAAATTAGCAAACCAAAGAACCGATCCTTTCTATTCTATCATAGGGCCTACTTAGAAAAAACGGTCTATTAAATAGATAGTGCCACATCTTTATTCTAACTTAACCAGGGAAATTCCATATGGACCTGGTGGCTTTGTGGGAAAAAAGGCTTTGAAAGCGGATGCCATTGAAAGAAAAGAGAGTGACGGAACTGACGGGAATAAGGTTAAGCCAGACCTGACCCGAGGGTGACGGAGATTAGTGTGCTACCTTTTTGGGTAGCAATTAGTTAGAGAACGTGGGCAGCATTGGCTTAGGAAAGGGCGGGTTTCGGTCTTGGTGGTTGACTAAGGGTAAGGGCATTATGTAGCAAAGTGGACTTCCCATTGCTATTATAAACTAAAAGAAAGGGGTTGTTCTCCTAACTAAGATTCCATTCCTTTCCTAGCCTATTCAATGTGGTCATGTAATAGAATTCAATGGGAAGAGGATAGAGTACCGAGTACGAGAGCCAGTTAGTTGCTAACCGGAAGAGAAGGGAATCGAAGAATTGAATCCCATTTGGTTTGGTTGCTAGCGAGTGAGGGAATCGCAGATGGGCTTATGACCTCGAAGCTCCAGCTTACTTCGCTTCGGGGTTTCGCTATGAACCGTAACTTCAATCGATCGGTCTCGCCTGCCAGTAATAAGCTTGACCGGGCAAATGCAGAATCATCATAGGTAAGAAGCACAACACCATGTTCCCTCTTTCCTGTCGCAACTAGTCCCCTTCTTCTGTGAGCTAGGTCCACGGTTGCTACTTCTCTCGTCTCTGGAAAAGGGAAAAAAACGAAACTATATGGTCAGTCACTTCGGGCTACTTTTTTGGGATCGTGATACTCGGGCTTATGAATGGAAGGAAATCCCCTCTCCAAGTGTGTTACTCTTTAGGGGAAAATCCCGGCATGGGGCCGTCCGCCCTCTACTCTGCTTCAGCACTAGAACGAGCAACCAAACTCCGTTTTTGACTTTCAAAAGAAGTGACGAGATTTCAACCCACCAACTGAACCCTTTGCGGTAGCCGGTGTCGGCTAGCAAGTTTTGGTAACACAGGTATGGCTCCGTCCGAGGATCCGTTATTGCGTAGGTAGTGAGTAGACGAATTGACGGTCCGACCCTAATTCCAGCGAGGAGCGGTAGACGAGGCTTTCTCTGTTCACGACTCCGGTTAGATAATCAGCCCTTTGGCTTTAGCTGGGCACCTTGTGGCACTAGGATGTGAAGCTGTGAACAAAGAGTCTCTTGTCCCGTCTTAGACTGCTCTGGCTCGGTACTGTGTCGATTGGGTTTGAGGATTGTTTCATCCACTTGGTCTTCTTTGTACCGTATACCGTACCCAGAGAAATTAGCTCTGGTTCCGCAAAGACAAGAATGAGCTCTGCTAAGGAATCGAAAGATTTTATTTAAAAGTCGGGAACCGGAGGAGATATTGAAAGAAGCGATGAAAGCGATTCACCGATAAAGACAGCAAGCAAAGAGCGGACAGACGGACTAGAGGTCGATTCCATATCAAAAAAGATAATCGCGGCCAGGGCAGTGCTTTACAGAGGGCTTAGCTCTAGTTATAGTGAAAAGTTCGATTTTTGAATTCAAAAGGAAAGTACTACTTTATCGAGACTAATTCAAAGAAGGGATTCACAATTAACGCAAAAGAAGCAAGGTTGCTTGCAAGGCTAGCATTTGATCAACATTGAACTCCTACGCCTCCGGATCCTATCCTGCTCACCGGAATGCGGACTCAAGGGATTCGAGCACCTGGCACTCCGGCACCTGCGCATACGTGCTCCTTTACTGCCTACGCCTACGCTCACGAAAAAGCCACTCAAAAATCCATTCATTTGATTGCTCTTAGCGCAGGAATGCCTGCCCGAAGCCACTATCACCAGCGGCCATCGCCTACCCTTCCTGCTCCGGACCTGGTTTTTAGCTTGCTATGCGCCAGCTAGCGGAATGCTTTACCGAATGCGCCAACAACCTCCGGTGCCGGGCCTACCCAACTAGGAAACTTGGGCCTAAGCTCCTGAACCAGCAGGAAGAAGAAGCGCACCCGAACCCCCCTGACCGGAAATATTCTTTCAAATTCAAAAATGAATGTTTAGCCGACCAAGGTTGGGCTGAGTGTGATGTGGGCGGGAAAAATGAAAGGATATGTGTAACAAGGAAGCGAACGTACCGTGACTCCTCTGGACCTATGATTGGATAGTTTCCGGGCTATGATATAGATTTCAATTCATTCCCCTCTCCCCGCTTCCCCATGGTGTCAGCTCTTCCTCATGCACTCTGAAATGGAACCTCGAATGCAAGCTCTGAGGGAGAAGACATCACATCAGGGACAGGAAGGAAGTTTCATTTGCTTTGTGGTATCGTAGAAAAAGAAAAGTAGCTGCAGATGAATGCCCAGACTGCCTTAGAATAGGCTATGGGACTTGAGCACATCAACGGGCGCTCTTTACCTAACCTATCTGTGCTGGAACAAGCTATGCTACCACCATTAGCTTAATGTGCTGGCTTTTTGATGCAAAATGATGGTGCTAGTGAGGATGCTGCCTCTGTCTCTGTGTCCGTAGCCTCAGCCTATGCCTTTAGGTCTTTCACCTAGAGGATCAACCACTGATGGATCAAATGGAACCGGATAAACTACTCGATCAACGGGTTCCGAAGAAAGCTGGGCCACTTCTACTTATCTTCACGTTTATGCTGGTGAATCAACTGAAACTGCCTTCCACCTCCGCCCCTGCAACTAGAGGATCTGTAACCGGAACCGGACAAAGGAAAGCTGAAAAGGGCAATGGCTTTCTAACTTCTTCTTCACTACGGGTAGCTCCCAGCTATGCTTGTTCTCCCGCCCCTGTCTACGATGCCTATGCCTACTGAGCCTCTGTTTTCTCTACTGCTCGGCCAACTCAATCAACCGGTGCTGGTGCTGCTTCCAACGGTCACTATTGATGCTTAAACTGGCAGATCAACCTCATCAATCAAAACTGGAATTGGAACCGCGCGAGGGGGAGCCCTCCTTGCCAGTAAGGATGCTGGCTTTGGTTGAAACTACTTCTTTTGACTCTGCCTTGTATATTATGGATGTGAAAGCTGCTGCTTTTCCTTCCGGTCCACTACATATAGATCCACTACGAGGGACTATGAAACTTGAAATGAGAGGGCTGCTACTAGGTATCGAACTGTCGAGGGGACTGGATCAATCAAATCGGTAAACCGGATCTCTAATAAGGCACTGGAATTAGACCGCTTCACCCCTTGGCTAGTCATTCCCACCTTCATAGGAAGGATCTTCCAGTAAGGGGATATTTTTAACGGCTATGTCCGGACTATTCTCTTTATCATTCTCTTCTAATTTCAATTTCATCGCCCTTGATCTTAAGATCTTCAAATTCCGTAGAATGATGTCCGAAATCGCTGCTGTGTGGGTCATTCACTGTAGTTACGTCCTCGGAACCTCGCCTCGCCTTTTTTTTGGTGCTTGGACGTCGTTTGAACTTTCCCGCCAACGATCCTAGGCTAGAATAGCTAATAGGCTAGCTTCCTTGCTTGCTTTCGCCTTCAACACGAATGAAGTGATAATCCTATAAGAGTCAGAGGGATTTTAAACTGTTAACAGGATATTTTTCTTTCTCTTTCATCTGCACAGCCAATGCCAGCTACTCCTGTAAGCCATAAAGCGAGGGGAAGACCTTGGTCTAAGAATGAAAGTCAGAGCGACTTTTTAGTCCTTTAAGAGTCCAATGTAGAGGAATGGCAGCAAGAACACTGGGGCTAGCGTGTCAAAACAAGTCCTTCTTGATTGACTTTCTTCTGCGGAAGTAGTAACTAGCAAGAAAGTAAGACCCAATAAAAAGAAGAAGGACGGACAGAGCCTTAATTTCACCACTATGAGATAAGAGGGGTAGAAAGAGAAAGCGCATAAAAGATCCTCGTGAAGAGGGAACGTAACGAGAGGACTTCTTCTTCATAACACAGGAAACGGACTCTTCTTGGAACTTGTACTTCCTTTGTTTAGTTAGTAAGAATAGGCCGGGTCTCCCAGTGTAGGACTGCTCCCATTCATTTGGAAAGTTAGAGCATCTCCTGTGGTAGTGGAGACTCCACCCCTCTCTCTAAAAGGGCAAAGGGGAAGTCAAAAGACCAAATCGGGAGCGAAAGGCGGTGGACATTCTCTTTAAGTAATCAATGGCGCACGAGCGATTAAGCGGGCATCTCCTGATTCGATGCTCTACTACGGCCGCTCCTACTTTCTTCTTAGTGGTTTGGTACTCCCCTTTTTAAGAAGTAAGAAGGGCTCTTTGTCGCTACAGGAAAGCCAGTGCATGAAGATCTATTCCCCTCGTCCTACGACCTTCCCCCCTAAGGGGGTGGATTGAGGCCTTTAGTTCGGTTCGTGTTCCCTGGCCAAAATGGGGAAATCACACAAGGAAATAAAGTCTAGCTCCACCCGGGCGGTACTTCCACGAAAGAACCATAAAGTCAAAAAGGAACTAGCTCCAACTGCTACTATTCGCGGAACATCTACTTTTTAATGGAACCCCCGCAGGACGAAGCACAGATCAGTAGATATTCGAGTCTAACTGCTTTCACTAATGGAACCCGGTCAAATTGGTATCAAGTCATTTTCCGTCAATTGAAATGTGAGAGTTGGGCGCTTTACCTTCTTTTTTGGCATAGACCGGGGATTCCTTTATATGGTCTTTTTCCTTGAGTCAGGACCTCGGGCTATGGAGCCTGGTTTGGCCCTACTAGACTTGTGCCCGGTTTTCGGGACCTGTGTTCGTGATCGGGCGTGTGGGGACTGGTTGGACGTATTCTATATAGAAATAGAAGGCACCGCACCAGGGGGAAGCGAGTAAGAACCACACTGGGTATCAGCAGCGTAAAGAAGCTTCTGACCGGCCCAATTAGTTGCAATCGGTTGAGCTACGAGCTATGGAGCTAGGGCAGCTACTTTGACTATTTATTATAAAAAGAAGTATTTGGTGCTCCGATAAGGGCTACCCCTAATCTGAGATTGTGCTAGACTATCACTTCCGCGTAAGACCTCTACCAAAGGTCATGTTCCGACTTCCGGTTCTTCTTTTTCCTTTTTACTTTCTTGCGGAATTTACTTATCATAGGCTGCCCTTCCTCCCCCACAGCCCCTTGGTTCACGATCCAGGAAAGCAAGAATCGAAGCGATCCAAGCACGCTGGGGTTCTTTTGTTTTGAACAAGCTCTAAATCCTATGTCCTCGTGCTTGAGCCAAGCCTATTTTGAAGCCAGTCGTGGAAGATGTCGCTCTGGCTCTAGAAAGAAGCTATGAAGCGAGAGCCTCAGAACCTATGTTAACTGTGGTTAAGGTCCTGTGGCCATTGATAGAAAGAAGTGGTCTTCCGGGCCAATGGTAGAAGCATTGAAAGCAATGTTCCTGGTAGAGAATGGATCTTCTGGACTGTGGAAGCGTTCAAAAGCTTTTGAACGCCTATACGGATAGAAGGCAGCGATCCTAATGTCCCGATTCTATGTCCTATGGAGAGCGTATGGGCCTCTGAGACAAGGAATTCAACGGAGCAATGGATTCTTTTTTTTTGAATCCCCGTTACTATATTAATAATAAAGAATGATGACCACAACAGCATGGGCTTGTTGAATGGCAGGCTTGACTGGCAATGGCAAAGGATTTGGCGCCCTGAATCAAATACTCTTAATAGTGGTTCGCTTAAAAGATCTGTACTAAAAACATCCCTATTCCGGGAAATCACACATGAAAAAGAGTACGCGAAAAAAGCACCTTTAGGTGCCAGGAGTGCGGCGTCCAGCCACATTTGCTTCGAATCGAGTACCAGCACCCGCGGATGTCCTATTTCGTCTGATTCCACAAGTGGATCCTCCTATCCCGGACCAAAAGAAGTGGCTAGTGGATCTGGATAACCTTTCTTCCCTTCTACTTTTAGTAGTCGATGTTATACCGGTACTAAAGAGAAGTAATTGAATTGGCTTAGAAGCGGCTTAAACCTGAGAGGCCCGAAGTCTTATCCCAGAGTCCTAAGAATAATAAATAAGAAGAAGTGGTCTCGCCTCTAACTCCTAACTCGGGAACTGCTACAAGAGAGAGTCTTTAACCTTCCGATCGCTCACTAATACTTATAGAGTCCTAAGAATAAAGACTAAGTAGATAGTCGAAAACCTCAACTCCGAGATGCAGGAACTAGTCAATCAACTGCCCGAGAAATGATGTTGATTGATGTCCTTCCCGCTTTGTGAAGTCAATAATCTAAGTAATGGGTAAGTGGTAAGACCAGAAAGAAGTAGCATTCTATCTGCTGGTGTAACCTTTCGTTGGCTAACCACGCTGCGGATTCGAACCACAGGTTTTCTTTACGTGGTAAATGGTCCCTGTTAAAATAATCTTCCGTCAACCCTGATCCTTTCTTTTTACCTTATTCTTATTAGTGTCCTATGCATAGTCTAGACTAGCTTAGTTGTAGCTTCATGTTGGCTATATCCTATAGTTCCAAACCACACTACAAAGCCTCGACCGAAACACAACACAGGCTGAGGTGAAACTCGTCCCCTTCTGGGCGGTACAAAGAAATCCGGAATGAGCACACCGGGAAGAGCAACTTTATTTCCCAAGGAGCTCTTGGAGACTACTTAAAAATACATTATTTTAGTAACTCCCCTGGGTTTCCGCCATTTGATTTGGGAGCGGATATCGCTCGCTATCGAGAAGACTCTCCTTAAAGTTCTGAAGGGGATGGTAGGAAAGGACATGGTTGGTTATTTGATCGAGAAACTGTCAAGATTAGCCTACTGAACGATTCTTTCTTTTATTTAATTAAGAATAAATAAAATTTTTCCTACGGAACGATTTCTCTGCTTATCTATGTCATTTCAGGATTGATTTTCGTTGATCGGATCGCCACACCCGGCTTTCCTGACTGACTGAACATTTATGAGAAGCCCTATAAATTGTCGTACCAGATCGCTTCGAAAGGCGCTTGCTTTGGTTAGTTTCCTTCAGCAGCCCGCGAACTTATGTCAGAGGTGATTAGTTTCCTTACGTGGCGGCGGGGTCGTCACGAGCAATAAGCGTCGACAACATCTTTCTCCTACACACTGGGCAGTCCTTTAAAAGATGAATGGGATGGAGCTGCTTTATGTATTGGAGCAGAGGTGGCAGTTCAGACAGCTGCAGGAGCAGGACCAGCAACTAGGGTTGTTCACAGAGCAGCCGTCTTTCCCTCTCAAGCGGAGAAGACTGGTGACATGTCCGATCCGGTAGGGATGGTTCTTCTCGACAGATTAAGCTACTTACTAGAGTTCGGGTATGGAACAAGCGGGTGGCAACTTGCCCGATAAGAAAAGTAGCCCGGCCCGAGTGAAAAAGTGCTTTTTTTAGTAGCTTTGGAGTTATAGTTGTAGCTAGGAGTTGCTAGCAGCTATGAGTTCCGAGTTGACGAGATCAAAAACAAATCTGTCCCTTTGTGGGACTGGTGACACCTGTACCACACTCTATGGCACACACCCCAAGTTGTAGTAGACGAAGATGGTCACCTAGGATAGGCAGACAAACCTGAACCTTATAAAGCTTAGGTAGGCTCAAGCCACTTCCACTTTACCTAAAGTGTGATGTGAATACTATTCTTGAAATAGGCTGAGGCTTCAGTCGACCATTAGCCAGGAGTGATCTCTTTTCGAACATAGGGGCATGCCTCTTTCAGCCCTGTGTCAGCTTAGCAACGCAAATAGACAGGAAAGAGGCCGGGAGCGGAGCTACCTCTACGAATAAGGGAAAGTCCTACTAGCTTTGACTATTCCTACGAGCTTTAGTAGTTTAAACCTGATCTCTAAAAACAGAGGGGAAGCCAGAAAAATAAAAAGTTCCGACTATCTATGACTGGCCCGATGACTACGACTATAGGGATTCTTCTCAGTCTGTCTTTGTTTCCAGCAAAAGCTATGAAAGAAAGCTCAGCTTAGGCAAAAGCAACTCTCTTACCTGACTCATATCCTTGAAACTCAACCCTTTTTCGCCTTAGGAGCAGAGCAGCTCCATTTCAAAGGTTAGGCGCGATAGCCACTCGGCAAGAAGGAGATGAGCCATATATATGTGGACCAGATGGAGGGAAGGGGCTACCCCTATTAAGCAAAGAGGTACGATCTTTATCGATTATCCAATCACTTTCCTTGGTCCATAGGGAGGGCAGACCCTTTTAGATAACAGCTATTGAGCTTCCTCGGCCAGTTCCCTTTCACTTGAAGTTCCCGTGTCTGT